TAAATAACATAAAACCAGATTCATAAAAAAAAATAGAGACCCATCAAGCAGTTGATTCGTTGTAATTTATTAATTTCATCGGGTTGGTTATAGTTAACTATCAGAAAAAGAAGAGAGTGTTGTTTTCGCAAACATGAATAGAATTCTTTTGAACAGTTTTCATAAGAAACCAATTGTCTCTTTATCCCTGCAACCTCAAAGGAAAGTTCTTTTTTTCACTTTGATGAAAAATTTGCGTTTCGATTTTTATACCTTTTTGGAATTGATTTGAATTGATTGGTCGTACCTATCTAAAAATCCAATTATGAATGACTCACTATTTACTCGGCTTTTGGGGCATAATCATTATGTAGGAGAGATGGCCGAGTGGTTCAAGGCGTAGCATTGGAACTGCTATGTAGACTTTTGTTTACCGAGGGTTCGAATCCCTCTCTTTCCGTACCTTCACCCCATTCCCCGATCTGACTAATCACAATAGATCAAATAAGGATCCCACTAAGAGTTAGAACTTTCTTTGAAATATATTTTCTCTTCCTGCACGGAAAATAACGAAAAGAAAATGGTAGACTAAGTAATGAAAATATCCCTCTATGATACCTAAATGAGAGAAAACTCCGGATCAAACCCTTATTTCTCTTTTATCTTAACCTTAGGTTCATTTACTTCGCCAAAAGGGAGCAAAAAAGTGCTTCGAACCTTTGTTATTTTTGATTTTCTTTTCATTGGGTTTAAGTCTGACGAGAATAATATTCTACGACTAGTAATTCATTTATTTTCAAATTCAAAACGACCCATTTACTATCTATTATTTGATTGACTAATCCTTTATATTGGAATGACTGAAGAGTCAAATGTTTTGGCAATTCCTCATGAGTGGATGAATCGAGAGACTTTTGAATCAGAACTCTAGAGTTTTGTTCATCCCGCGCCGTAATAATATCTCGGGGTTTGCAGCGATAACTTGGTATATCTACTATACGGCCGTTGACTAAAATATGTCTATGGTTAACTAATTGGCGCGCTCCGGGAATAGTCGGAGCCATACCCAATCGAAAAAGGATGTTATCCAATCGCATTTCAAGTAATTGTAGTAAAACTTGACCTGTTGAACCCTTGGCTTTTCCGGCGATACGCACATATTTAAGTAATTGCCGTTCTGTCAGACCATAATGAAAGCGCAATTTTTGTTTTTCTTCTAGGCGAATACGATATTGGGATTTTTTCACGGGACGTGATTGGTCTCTAGGATCGCTTACAGCTCTAGGCTTTTTATTAGTTAGTCCCGGTAAATCCCCCAAGCGTTTTATTTTTTTTAAACGAGGTCCTCGGTAACGTGACATAAAGACTCCTTCTTTTTTCTTTACGTTTCTATTTGATTTTATTCTTATTGATGAAATTTCATTTTACAGAATAAAACGAAACTAAAACTGAACTAAACAATACAATGAAGTGAAGTTTACTGAAGTATTGGATTTGTACTATAAAAAAGAATAATGAGATGAATTGTATAAATATCCAGACCTTTCTATTCTATATATAGAATATAGAAATAGAGAAAAGGATTCTTTTCGTGACATAGTTGGCAGTTTTTATAACATAGCAAATCGATGACTTTTGGAAAAAGGAGAAGATGTTTTTCAATATTCTTTGATTTCAAAGGGTCATTATAAATCATGTAATAACTAGATAAATCATGTAATGGACTAACTAGAATAAAATAAATAGAGAAAAGCCGGCTATCGGAATCGAACCGATGACCATCGCATTACAAATGCGATGCTCTAACCTCTGAGCTAAGCAGGCTCACATAATAGAAATTCTACATGCATAGAAATTCCGTTAGAAATTCCGTAAAGAATCTTAGTGACTCATAATTAGCTATTTAGAATTCATATGAATTCTAAATATCGACGAAAGAATCGAATTTCAAATAAAAATAGAAATCTATTCAATATTATAGAAGATAATGATTAATCTAGCGATATAGAATTTCAATTGATTTCTCACAATTAGTTATTACTAGGTAGTCATAATTTTGAGATGAAATCTTTTTTTTTTGTTTTTGAGTTCAAATGGCATTTGAAATTTTTCTTGTCTTTTTGATTCTATAATCTGAGTATATATAATACTATTCCATTTTTATATATATTTCTTCTATATTGTAATTATTTCATCGAAGGATTTCTTAGAACTAATCAGATATTCCTACGCTTTCATTCGTAAAGGTGAAAGTTCAGACGAAAAAAAAAAAAAAAAAGAATCGACCCTTCAAGTATTCCAAATTTCATTGGAAAAAGGAGCGGAACAGAGACAGATATATGTGGTATATATCCATCTATATTGAATTGCGGATACAGAAATGATACAATCGTTTTTGATTGGACCAAACTAGAAGTTTCCTATAGAAGATGAAAGAAGATAGACAAGAAATCAAAATCAACGAGGAAAAAACACCCTTTCGAGATAGGCGAGATAGGAATCCATATCTAAAGAATTCGAC